CCCTAAGGGAGTGACCCCCCTCCATAACTGGGGGCACGATTATGTAAAAATTCTATATTTAATTTTTTTTTACTGTGAAATCTTGATTTTACTGGGACTGGGGGGTATCAAAAGTTCTCATATTTATAATATGGGAATTTGTAAATTTATTTGTAATGAATATGCATGTTTTTAAGGTGCATTATTTTTTTCTTCATCCAATCCTTAGTTTATTGGTACATTATAATTTTTTATTTTTATTAATTCGGTTACCCCCTGTTCCTGCATAATTAAGGATTGGCGGTAAAGTATGATTGATGGTTTATTTGGGAGCAGGTAAATTATTGGTCATACAAAGAATATCTTCATTTTTATCTAAGTATGATTGATGGTTTATTTGGGAGCAGGTAAATTATTGGTCATACAAAGAATATCTTCATTTTTATCTAAGTACGATTGATGGTTTATTTGGGAGCAGGTAAATTATTGGTCATACAAAGAATATCTTCATTTTTATCTAAGTATGATTGATGGTTTATTTGGGAGCAGGTAAATTATTGGTCATATATTTTATATATCTAATATTTTTATAAGAATTAGAAAATTTTTTTGTATGTAAGGAATATCAGACCCCCCCCCCCCCCGGGTATATGCAACTATTTAGGTGTACAATAGAGTTTATATTACAGGTGATAAGGGAAAGGAACAGAATAACTTGGGAAGTAGAACCTATCCGGATGTAAATATTTCCAGATTGGGGACTCTCAGGGAGTCAATTACTAGGTACTTGGTCGTCTAAGAGCTAAAGCTTATTAGATAGATCCCCGACTTAAGGGGAGAGAGATCATGAACGTTGAGCATTTACATCACCAGTGATTCATCAAGATTTAACTATGTCGATCTTGGATTATAGTCAATTATATTAGAGCAATAATTAGAATAAGAAAAATATTTAATACAGTGTAAAGTTATGGAACCCACGGCGAGGGGGACCGGTCCGGACAGATTATCCCGGGGAGGAATAGGCGGGGGGGAATATTCGATTATGTCCCATTTAATTAAGGATTGGATGAGGAAGGTTTGATCTTTGCTTGAAAAATTTATACAAGGGTCGTTAAACATGTTAATTTTTGTGTGATCCAAATATCTCTTAATGGGATTTTTAATTTATTCGCAGTTTTTTATTTTATTTTTTTAGGTAACTAAGAATTAGTCAATTTTTATAGTTCTGACAAAGTTTGTGCCAGCAGTCGCGGTTATACAATAAGAGCAAGTAAATTTTATTGGGGCTTACATTTAGGGTGAAAATTTTTAAGTTTACATATTTTTTTATCGGGTGAAATCGTTTAAAATATTTAAGTCTTATATTTTTGATGTTGAATGTGAAATTTCATAGTGGGACTAGGATTAGATACCCTATTATTATGAAATGTTAAGAGTTCTCTTGGTATTATTAGTTATGATCTTTAAATTAAAAGGATTTGGCGGTAATTTAGTCTTTTCAGAGGAACCTGCCCTGTAATTGATGATCCACGATGAATTTCACCTTATTTTAGCTTGTATACCTCTGTCATTGAATGTCTTAATAGGGTTAATTTTCTTTAATTTTTAATGGAACAAATGTCAAGTCAAGGTGCAGCAGTATTAAGGAAGAGGTGGGTTACAATAAAAATATTTATGGATATGGGATTGTAATATTTTCTTGAAATTGGATTTGAAAGTAATTTTTATTAATATATAATTTTGATTTAGGCTCTAAATTATGCACACATCGCCCGTCGCTCTCGTTATTTAAAATGAGATAAGTCGTAACAAAGTAGGCCTACCGGAAGGTGGGCCTGGTAAGAATCAAATTAAGGCTTAAGTAGCATTGTTATTTACATTAACATGGTAGTTGTGCAATTCAACTTAATTTGATAATAATTAATTTACTTTATTTATTATATTTTTTATTTTTATAGAAATAACTTTATTTTTAGTAAATTTTTTTGAAATAATTATTTTAGTGGTAGGAAATTGTACCGTATGGGTTTATTTATAATTAAATATAAGTAGTTTTATTTTAATGTACCTTTTGTATCAGGGTCGATTAATTATTTCTAATTATTTAGTTTTCCCGAAATTAGAGGAGATATTATTATATGTTAGTTAATGTGTTATAATTATTAATAATATAATAATAGTAATGAAAAGTTATTCGTCTCTAAATATCTGGTTTTCTGGGAATTGAATTTAATTCAGAGTTATTAATTTATTTTTTAATTTTAATTAAGGAATAATTTATATCTTAAGATTTTTGGGGATAAGCTCAGAATTTAATTTATAATCTAATTAATATTTTAGTTTATGTAGGCTTGGAATCAGTCATCATTAATTTCGTTATAGATTATACTTTATTTTTATTTATTTTATTAGATTTAATTTTTTACTGGAATAAAACATTAAATTTAGGAATGTTTGTAATAATGATTGAATTAGTATATTTGTGAATTAAACTATAGTAATTCGGCAAATTTTGTGTTCGCCTGTTTAACAAAAACATGTCCTTTTGAATTTTATTTAAGGTTTAACCTGCCCAATGAGTGTTTTAATGGCCGCGGTATATTAACCGTGCTAAGGTAGCATAATCATTTGTCTTTTAATTGAGGGCTTGTATGAAGGGTTGGACGAGGCACATGCTTTCTTTATTTTAATTTTAAAATTTATTTTTTTAGTTAAAAAACTAAAATTTATCTGTGGGACGAGAAGACCCTATAGATCTTTATAATTTAAAATAACTATTCTTTTTGGTTTATTAAAAATTATAATTATTTTAATTTATTTGATTGGGGTGATTGCAGAATAAAAATAACTTCTGTTTTATATTTTCACGAATTAGTGTTCTAATGATCCATTTGTAGTGATTATAAGATTAAGTTACCTTAGGGATAACAGCGTAATTTTTTCGGAGAGTTCATATCGATGAAGGAGTTTGCGACCTCGATGTTGGATTAAAATAAGTATTAGGTGTAGCAATTTAATTACTAGGTCTGTTCGACCTTTAATATTTTACATGATCTGAGTTCAGACCGGCGCAAGCCAGGTCAGTTTCTATCTTCAGTTTAATTAATTATGTTTTAGTACGAAAGGACCAAATATAAGGAATAATTTTTATTTATTTGATTAATAATACTATTTTGGCAGATTAGTGCAGTAAATTTAGAATTTATTAATGTAGATTTTTCTACAAATAGTAGTGTTTTTAGTTCCCTACTTAATTACAGTAATTTTTGTTTTGGTTTCTGTAGCTTTTGTTACTTTATTAGAACGTAAGGTATTAGGTTATATTCAACTTCGTAAGGGTCCAAACAAAGTTGGTTTAATAGGCTTATTGCAGCCTTTTTCTGACGGTATTAAATTATTTTTTAAGGAACAGACTTATCCTTATTTATCTAATTTTTTAGTGTATTATTTTTCTCCTGTTTTTATATTATGTTTGTCAATAGTTTTATGAACCTTATTTCCTTATTTAGTAAATGTATATAATTTTAATTTTGGTGTTTTATTTTTTTTATGTTGTACTGGTATGGGTGTTTATGGGGTCCTTTTATCGGGCTGGAGATCAAATTCTAATTATGCTCTTTTAGGGGGTCTTCGATCGGTTGCCCAAACTATTTCTTATGAAGTAAGAATGGCGTTAATTATAATTTGTTTTTTAATTTTTGTTTTTAGTTTTGATTTTATAGATTTTATAATGTACCAAGGGGGTATTTGATTTGTTTTTCTCTCCCTTCCTTTGTTCTTTTGTTGATTTTCTTCCTGTTTGGCAGAAACAAATCGATCTCCTTTTGATTTTGCTGAAGGGGAGTCAGAACTTGTTTCAGGCTTCAATGTTGAATATAGAAGAGGTGGGTTTGCTTTTATTTTTTTATCAGAATATATAAATATCATTTTTATAAGACTTTTAACTTGTATTATTTTTTTAGGTTGTGATGTTTATTCATTGTTTTTTTATATTAAGTTAACTTTTGTTATTTTTATATTTATTTGGGTTCGGGGCAGATTACCTCGTTATCGTTATGATAAATTAATATATTTAACTTGGAAGGTTTTCCTCCCTCTTTCTTTGAATTACTTATTATTTTTTTCAGGGTTTCTTATAATAATATTATTTTTAATAGGATAATCTTTGCATTAAATTAAGTGATAAGTTAATAAAGGAATTGAACCTTTCTTTTGTATTTTCAAAATACATGCTTTTCTTAAGCTAATTAACTTAGTCTGTCAATTTATCTCATAAAATTAGGAGTCCAGGGTTAATAATGAAGTAGGAGAAATAAATTACTGTTAATGTTTGTCCTGTAAAAATATATGGTTCTTCAGCAGGTCGTGCCCCAATTCATGTTAATAGGATTATTGTAGTAGTTAAAGATCAGAATATAAATTGGCTTATAGGGTAGAATGCATTTCCCTGATATTTTCTTTTATTTGTAATAGGTAAAATTGCGATGATAGCAATTGCTATAACTATTGCAATTACTCCTCCTAACTTATTAGGGATTGATCGTAAAATTGCATATGCAAATAGGAAATATCACTCAGGTTGAATATGAACCGGTGTTACTAGGGGATTTGCTGGAATAAAATTTTCAGGATCTCCTAATAATCGTGGTTCTAATAGATTTAATATAATAAATAATAATAATGTCACTCTAACTCCTATTAGGTCCTTAATTGAATAGTAGGGGTGGAATGGGATTTTGTCTAAATTTGAATTAGTACCTAATGGGTTGTTTGATCCTGTTTGGTGTAAAAATAATAAATGAATTATTGTAAATGCTGCAATAATGAATGGTAATAAAAAATGTAGGGCAAAGAATCGTGTTAATGTTGCGTTATCTACGGAGAATCCTCCTCATAATCATTTAACTAAATCTCTTCCTAAATAAGGAACAGCAGATAATAGGTTAGTAATAACTGTAGCACCTCATAATGATATTTGTCCTCATGGTAAAACATACCCTAGGAATGCTGTTCCTATAATTAAAAATAATATTACAATTCCTACTATTCATGTTATGAATAATTTATAGGACCCATAATAAACACCTCGTCCAATGTGTAAATATAAACATATAAAAAATAATGAGGCCCCATTTGCATGAATATTTCGTAATAATCATCCATTATTTACGTCTCGGCAGATGTGGACGACTCTTTTAAATGCTATTTCAATATCGCATGTATAATGTATTGCCAAGAAGATTCCTGTAATGATTTGAATTATTAAACATATTCTTAATAATGATCCGAAGTTTCATCATAAGGAAATATTGGAGGGTGCAGGTAAATCAATTAATGACCCATTAATAATTTTAAATAGGGGGTGAGTTTTTCGGATAGGTTTGTTCATTAGTTCTTTATTCGGAGAGGTCCTTCGTGTACATTTACAATGTATGAAATAATAATTATTGTCAGGAATAAGTAAGTAACCATTATAATAATGATATATATATTATGAATATTGAATATCTTGCCAAGTGTTAGAAGATATTCCGCATCCATAATACTTTCCTTTTTCGGGGATCAGTTTTTTTTTATTTCTAATTGGTCCACGAAAAAGGAGAGGATAATGGATAAAGAAAATATTAGTATCATACATATTGATGTTTTCAGGGATGAATTGAATTTTTCGTTTGAGGCTACTCTTGCTATGTAAATGAATAACACAAGCATTCCTCTAAGAATAGTTATGATTAAAATATATGAAAATCAAAATATATTAATTATTATTCCTCTGATTATTGCAATAATGATTGTTTGTATAATTAAGATTAATCCTATTCTAAGGGGGTGTCTTATTATTGGGAATAGTATTCTTATTATTAACGATATTATTATTATGAATATTATAATTTCAGTAAATAGTTTATTTAAAATATTAATTTTGGGGATTAATGATGTGTATTTTTACTCTTTGCTGAAGTTTTAAAGATTATTTTCTATCTATGATTTACAAGATCATTATTTTTATTTAAACTATTAAAACTTTATGAATTTTTTTTTGTTTGTTATTTGGTTTATATTTTTTTCTGGTTTATTTGTTTTTTGTTCTATACGTAGGCATTTATTATTAACTTTATTAAGTTTGGAATTTTTATCTATATGTTTATATATCTCTATGTTTTCTTTTTTATTTACTCATAATTTTTCTTATTATTTTTTATTAGTTTATTTGGTTTTTGTTGTTTGTGAAGGTGTTTTGGGTTTGGGTATTTTAATTTCTATAATTCGTAGACATGGTAATGATTATATTTCTGGGTTGTCAATTTTAGGATGGTAAGAATATTATTGTTTGTTTTATTTTTGGTCCCCTTATTATTTTGTTCTTATTGATGATTATTTTGTTTATGTCTGGTTGTTGGTTTTTTTTATTTTTTTAATATGTTTTGGTTTAATAGTTATTATAGAATAATTAGATATTCTTTGGGAGGGGATACATTATCTATAAGTTTAATTTTTTTGAGATTTTGAATTGTATTTTTAATGTTGGTTGCTAGATTTATAGTTTATCGGGACCATAATTATCATGTTGAGTTTATTTTAGTGAATTTATTTCTTTTATTATTTTTGATTTTATCTTTTAGAGCTATAAATATTCTTGTTTTTTATTTGTTTTTTGAATCTTCTTTAATTCCTACATTGTTTTTAATTTTTGGTTGGGGTTATCAGCCCGAGCGTTTGAGAGCTGGTTTTTATCTTCTTTTTTATACTTTATTTGCTTCTCTTCCTTTATTATTATGTATTTTTATAATTAATAAGGGTTCTATAACTTTATTTTATTTTTTGATTGAGGTTGATTGTAATTTTTATATTTATATATCTTTGATTGGTGCATTTTTAATTAAAATGCCTATGATTTTTGTTCATTTTTGATTACCAAAGGCTCATGTTGAGGCTCCTATTTCTGGTTCTATAATTTTGGCTGGTGTTTTGTTGAAGTTAGGTGGTTATGGGTTGATGCGGGTCTTTTATTTTATTTATTCTTATTCTTTTTTTTATAGTTATATCTGGATTGGTTTGAGATTATACGGCTCTGTGTTGGTAGGTGTTTTATGTTTATTTCAGGTTGATATTAAATCTATAATTGCTTATTCTTCAGTTGCTCATATAGGGTTGGTTTTATGTGGTATTATATCTTTAAATTATTGAGGTCTTTGTGGTTCTTTAATTTTAATAATTGGCCATGGTCTTTGTTCTTCAGGTTTATTTTGTTTAGCTAATATTATTTATGAGAAATTAAATAGACGAAGTTTTTTAATTAACAAGGGTTTATTATGTTTTATGCCTTCTTTATCTTTATTTTGATTTATTCTTAGAGCCAATAATATGGCTTCTCCTGTTTCTTTAAATTTATTAGGTGAAATTATGTTGATTAATAGAATTATAGGTTGAAGAAGTTTGGGGTTTTTATTTTTAGGTTTGTCTTCTTTTTTGAGTTGTTGTTATAGAATTTATTTATTTTCTTATGTGCAACATGGTTCTTTTTATAGTGGTATTGTAAAGTTTAATTCTGTTACTGTTCGTGAATATTCTTTAATTTTACTTCATTTAGTTCCTTTAAATATTGTTGTTTTAAGGTCTGATATTTTTGTTCTTTGATTATAACTTAAATAGTTTAATAAGAATAGTAATTTGTGGAGTTACTGGTGCATTTATTGCTTTAAGTCATTGTAGGGATAGTTTCTTTATATATTTTAGGGGGATTTTTATTATTACTATTTGGTATATTTTTTGTTTTAATTGGAATTACTTTTTTAGTAAATGATTATATAATTTTTTTGGATTGGGAGTTTTTGAGTTTGAATAGAACTTGTATAACTATAACTTTATTTTTTGATTGAATGTCTTTAATCTTTGTTGGTTGTGTTTTTTTAATTTCTTCTATAGTTATTTATTATAGAGATTCTTATATATCTTCTGATAACGATAGGGTTCGTTTTTATTTTCTTGTTTTTTTATTTGTTATATCTATAATAATAATAATTATTAGTCCAAATTTAATTAGAATTTTAATTGGTTGAGATGGTCTCGGCCTTGTCTCTTATTGTCTGGTAATTTACTTTCAGAATTATAAATCTTACTCTGCAGGTATATTGACTATTTTAACTAATCGTATTGGTGATGTTGCTATTTTGTTGGCTATTGCTTGAATAATTAATTTTGGTAGTTGACATTATATTTTTTATATTTATTCTTGAGATTCTTGGTGTTATTTTCTTGTTTTTTTAATTGTTCTGGCTGGTTTTACTAAAAGAGCTCAAATTCCTTTTTCTTCTTGATTACCTGCTGCTATGGCAGCTCCTACTCCAGTTTCTTCTCTTGTTCACTCTTCTACTTTAGTTACTGCTGGGGTTTATTTACTAATTCGTTTTTCGCATATATTTAATAATTTGGATTGTTCTTTTTTATTAATGTTTAGTATATTAACTATATTTATGTCTGGTTTGGGTGCTAATTTTGAATATGATATAAAGAAAATTATTGCGTTGTCTACTTTAAGTCAACTTGGTTTAATAATATCTATTTTATTTATGGGTTTTCCTTTATTAGCCTTTTTTCACCTCTTAAGTCATGCTTTTTTTAAGGCTTTGCTTTTTTTGTGCGCAGGTTTAATTATTCATAGTATAAGTGATTCTCAGGACATTCGTCATATAGGTTGTGTAGTTAACCAGCTTCCTTTTACTTGTACTTGTTTTATAATTTCTAATTTTTCTTTATGTGGCTTGCCTTTTATGTCTGGGTTTTATTCTAAGGATATTATTTTGGAGATGGTGATAACTTCTTCTTATAATTTTTTTGTTTTTTTAATTTTTTTTATTTCAGTGGGTTTAACTGTTTCTTATAGTGTACGTTTAGTTTATTATTGTTTATCTTTTAATATGAATTTATATGTTTGTCAGAATTATTGTGAGGATAGTTTAATAATGAAGTCTATGGTTTTATTAACTATTCTTTCTGTTTGTGGTGGAAGTATTTTAAGTTGATTTTTATTTTCTTTTCCTATTTTAGTTGTTTTACCCCTGGGTTTAAAAATAATGCCTTTGATTTTTATTTTGTTTGGTGGTTGACTTGGTTATGAACTTTCTTTTTCTAATTATTTTACTAGGGTTTATTCATTGCGTTATTATTTTATTTCTTTTTTTAGAGGATCTATGTGATTTATACCTTTTTTTAGAACTTTTATAGTTAGAGGTCCTTTTTTATCTCTTTCTAAGAATTATTATGAAGTAATGGATTCGGGTTGGGGTGAATATTTTATTTCTAAGTCGTCTTATATTGTAAGTTCTTCTTTTAGTAAATTATATAGTTTTTATCATTTTAATAATTTAAAATTGTTTATTATAGTATTTTTTATTTTATTTATTTTTATTTTGATTTACTTGAATAGCTTAAAATTAAAGCTTAGTATTGAAGATACTACTATAAGTATATATTACTTTTCAAGTGTTTATTTATAGGGAAAATCCCCTCTCTTCATTGAAAATGAAGTGTTTTGTAATAAACTATATAAATAAGAGAAAAACGGAATTTAACCGCTTTAAAAGATAGTTAGCAGCTTCTTTTAGATACTTCATTCTCTTTTAGTAGGATTATTATAATCAATTTTTTCATTAACAATGAAAGGCCTCTTTTTGGCTTCTACTAAAAGTAAGGGGCTTATGCCCTAATTTTAGGTCGAAACTAAAAGTAAATTTTACTTCACTACTTTTTGTGAGGAAGGCTTTATGGAAGCACTTTTTAATTGCAAATTAAATGTTATTTTTAACTACAACCCCATTTTGCTCATTCGAGTACTCTGTTATTTCATTCGTGGTATAGTCCGGCAATAAGAATAAAAATAAATACAGTAACTGTAATTATTCATATAATAAGTCTTCTTGACTTTAATGTGATAATTATTGGTAAGATAATAACAATTTCAATGTCGAAGATTAAAAATAGTACTGCAATTAAAAAGAATTGAATTGAAAAGGGCATGCGTGATGATCTTTTAGGATCGAAACCGCATTCGAATGGTGATATTTTTTCTCGGTCTAGAATTGATTTTTTTGCAATTAATGTGCATGCTATTATTAAAATTAATGAAATTACAAGTGCTAGGAGTGTTGAAATTATAATTATAATAATTACTCTTTTTATTAAATAAACCTTTTAATTGGAAGTTAAATATACTTTTTATACTAAAAGAGTAACTACCTCATCAGTAGATTGAAATATATAAGAATAATCATACAACATCTACAAAGTGTCAGTATCATGCGGCTGCCTCAAATCCGAAGTGGTGTTTTGAGGAAAAATGACACATAATATGTCGTATTAAACAGATTGCAAGGAATGTTGTTCCAATAATGACGTGAATTCCGTGGAATCCTGTAGCTATAAAGAAACATGATCCATAAATTGAATCACTAATAGCAAATCTTGATTCATAATATTCATATGCTTGTAATATTGTGAAATATAATCCTAAGATTACGGTTAAGAATAGTGCTTGTGTTGTTTGTGAGTGTTTTCTTTCTATTAATCTATGGTGTGCCCATGTCACAGTAATTCCTGAACATAAGAGAATTATTGTATTTAATAATGGAATGTTTATTGGGTCGAATGTTATAATTCCTTTAGGAGGTCATGTTATACCAATTTCTACAGTAGGGGATAGTCTTCTATGGAAGAATGCTCAAAAGAATGATACAAAGAAAAATACTTCTGAAATAATAAATAGGATTATTCCTCATTTTAATCCTCTTACTACGGGCGATGTGTGTTTACCTTGATATGTTGCCTCTCGACAAATATCCCGCCACCATTGAATTATCGTAAGTCTTAAAATAAGGATTCCTAGGAAGAATAATAATATATTATTTTTATGGAATCATATAATTATTCCTGAGGTTAATGTTATTGCCCCAATTGATCCTGTTAGTGGTCAAGGTCTATAATCTACTAAATGGAATGGGTGGTTTCTGTGTATTTTCATAAATTACTTCAGAAGTATACAACGTGCTTAAAATAGAAAATACGTAAGCTTGGATTAATGAAACGGCTGTTTCGAATAATATAAGAATAATTTGGATTCTTATAATTAATGGAATTATAGTTGTTGCTTCTGTTATATTATTTCCTAGTAAACACATTAATAAGTGTCCTGCAATTATATTTGCTGTTAATCGTACTGCTAATGATCCTGGTCGAATAATGTTTCTGATTGTTTCAATACATGCCATAAATGGTATTAAAACTGCAGGTCTTCCTTCTGGAATTAAATGGGCAAATATATGTTGAGTGTTGTTTAATCACCCAAATAATATTAATGATAATCATATTGGTAATGCTAAGGTAAGAGTAAAAATTAAATGTCTACTTCTTGTAAATACATAGGGTAAAAGTCCTAATATATTATTAAATAGAATGAATATAAATGTTCCAATGAAAATTAATTTAATTCCTTTTCTTTTAGGGCCTAATAAGGTTTTAAATTCTATATATAATTTTCTGTAAATAGTATAGATGATATAATTATATCGTGATGGTATCGCTCAAAATATTCCTGGGATTATAATAAATCCTAGAAATGTTCTTATTCAATTAAGTGATATGGATACAGATGAGCAGGGGTCAAATGTTGAAAATAGGTTAGTTATCATTTTCAATTTATTGAATTTACTTTAATTATTTTATTATCTCTTTTAATGGGTTCTAGTGTATTTTGGAAATGTATAATAATGCATACTATTAAGAATGATGTTAGGAAGGTTAAGAATAAAATTGACCATCATAAAGGTGCTATTTGTGGTATTAAAAAGTACTAAATTAGTATTTTAGCTTTGACAAAGCTATGTTTTGTTTTAAACTAACTTTTTCATTAAGGGTATGCGTTACTTACCATGTTTTGGTTTAAGAGACCATTACTTTCTTTCAGTCACTTAATGAATAATTCTTTATTCAGTTTAGGAAACATTCGGTAGACACTCTTTCAATAGCAATAGGTATAAATCTATGGTTTGCTCCACAAATTTCAGAACATTGTCCGAATAAAATTCCAGGTCGTAATAAAGTAAATCTACCTTGATTGAGTCGTCCAGGAGTTCCATCAATTTTAACTCCAATTCTTGGAATGGTTCAAGAGTGAATTACATCTCTTGATGTTACTAGGATTCGTACGGGTGTTTTTATAGGTAGAATCACTCGGTTATCTACATCTAAGAGGCGAAAGTCTTCTAGTTCTAATTCATTTGTTGGTTTTATATAAGAATCAAATTCAATATTTTTGAAATCTGAATATTCATAACTTCAATATCATTGGTGTCCAATAGCTTTAATTGTAACTAATGGGTTATTAACTTCGTCCATTAAATATAAAATTCGCAATGAGGGTAGGGCAATAAAAATTAATGTAATTGCTGGGACGATTGTTCAGATTAATTCAATTGTTTGTCCTTCTAAAAGGTTTCGATTAATAATTTTATTAAATATTAATGTAATTATTATATGGGCTACTAAAATTGTAATTATAACAAGAATTATTATTGCATGGTCATGGAATATAATTAATTGCTCTATAATAGGTGAGTTTGCATCTTGGAGTCCTAGGTTAGATCATGTTGCGATTCTTAATGAAAGAGGAATCTTTATATATGAAGCTTAAATTCATTGCACTAATCTGCCACATTAAGATGCTGTTAAAATAGGTAATTCTGAGTATGAATGTTCGGCTGGTGGATATTTTTGTAATCATTCAATATTAGAGGGCATGCTTTCAGAAAATAAGATTTGTCGTTTTGATACAAATGCCTCTCATAAGGTAAAAATAAATAATATAATTCCAATAATTGAAATAGATCTACCAATCGTTGAGATTGTATTTCAACAAGTGTAACTATCAGGGTAATCTGAATATCGTCGGGGTATTCCTGCCAATCCTAGGAAATGTTGAGGAAAGAATGTTAAATTTACTCCTACAAATATAATAAAGAATTGTGTTTTTAATCATCTTGGATTAAGGGTTATTCCTGTAATTAAGGGGAATCATTGAATCACACCCCCTATGATTGCAAATACTGCACCTATTGAAAGGACATAGTGGAAGTGGGCGACAACATAGTAAGTGTCATGTAATGTGATATCAATTGATGAATTGGCTAAAATAACACCAGTTAATCCTCCGATTGTGAATAAGAAAACAAATCCCATGGCTCAAATAATTCTTGGGGATCAATTAATTAATCTTCCATGCAGGGTTGCTAATCATCTGAAGATCTTAATTCCTGTAGGTACAGCAATAATTATAGTTGCTGAAGTAAAATATGCTCGGGTATCAACATCTATTCCTACTGTAAATATGTGATGTGCTCATACAATAAACCCCAATAATCCAATAGCTAATATTGCATAAATTATACCTAATGACCCAAAGGGTTCTGCTTTTCCTGTTTCTATAGCGATAATGTGAGAAATCAGCCCAAATCCTGGTAAAATTAAAATATAAACTTCTGGGTGCCCAAAAAATCAAAATAAATGTTGATATAAGATTGGGTCTCCTCCTCCGGCAGGGTCAAAAAATGTGGTATTAAAATTACGATCGGTCAGTAATATTGTAATTGCTCCTGCTAGTACAGGCAATCTTAATAATAATAATAATGCAGTAATTCCTACTGATCATACAAATAAAGGAATTCGTTCTATAGTTATTCCCTTAGGTCGTATATTAATAATTGTTGAAATAAAATTTACAGCTCCCAGAATTGATCTAACTCCTGCTAAATGTAATCTAAAAATTGCTAAATCTACAGATGCACCTCTGTGGGCGATATTTCTAGATAATGGTGGATAAACTGTTCATCCTGTCCCTGCACCTCTTTCCACGATTCTACTTACTAGTAATAGTGTTAGTGATGGGGGTAATAATCAGAATCTTATGTTATTTATTCGGGGGAATGCTATATCTGGTGCTCCAATTATAAGGGGTACTAATCAGTTACCGAATCCTCCAATTATAATTGGTATAACCATGAAGAAAATTATTACGAATGCATGTGCAGTTACAACAACATTATAAGTTTGATCATCACCAATAAAAGACCCTGGTTGACCTAACTCAATACGAATTAATCATCTGAGAGATGTCCCTACTATTCCTGCTCAGGCTCCAAACAAAAAATATAAAGTTCCAATATCTTTGTGGTTTGTAGAATAAAATCATTTGTTCATAGATGAAGTGGCTGAAATATAGGCGGTAAATTGTAAATTTATTTATGGTATCTACCCTTCATCAAGTTTTTGGGCTTTATAGTCAATGAGATGATATCAGACTGCAATTCTGAAGTAGTATTTTTACTAAAGCTTATATATAACTTATAATTTTAACTTTGAAGGTTAATAGTTTTCTTAACTTAAAGCTTTAATGAGCTATAAGTTAGAGATGTTGAGGTTATATAATGTCTTACGGTGAGGGAATTAAAAATTAAGAACTAGAATTATAGGGAGAGCAAGATTTAATATAATTATGAAAATTCTTCATTTAGGCTGTAAAATATATCTTGAAGTAATGTTTCATTTTCATGCAGGAGAATTAATTAATAAATTAGATCTAATTAATCGGAGATAATAAAATAGTGTAATTAATGAAGATAAAATTATAATAATTAATGTTGGAAATGTGTTAGAAATAACTATAGTTTGAATTACTATTCATTTAGGGAGGAATCCTAAAAATGGGGGTAGTCCTCCTAATCTTAAAAATAAAATAATAATTAATATTTTTTCTGAAAATCTAGATCTTAAATTTAATTGATTAATATATGATATAGAATATTTATTGAAAATAAAAATCATTATTGTTAAGATAATTGAATAAATTACAAGATATCTTATTCATAAGGTATTATTGAGCCTTATGCATGCAATTATTCATCCTATATGATTAATTGATGAAAATGCTATAATTTTATGGGTGGAGGTTTGATTGAGTCCGCCAATTGCCCCGACGAGAGTAGAAGTTATAATTAGAATTGGGGCAATAATTGTTTCTGGGAACAAGTAAGATAAGATGGTTAATGGCGCAATTTTTTGTCATGTTATAAGAATTAAGCTTTCTGCCCATTCTATTTTTTTAATAATTTCCGGAAATCAAAAATGGAAGGGAGGGATGCCTAATTTAACGGCCATACTAAATACTAATATAGTATTAACTAATTCATCAACTGCATAAGGGAGCATTATGAGCGATGAATTAGTTAACACTAACATTAATATTAAGATAGACCCAATTCTTTGGGTTAAGAAATAAATTATACATCTCTCAGCGGATCTTGTTTTTTTTCTTTTAAACATAATTGGGATAAATCTTAGTATATTTATTTCTAATCCTATTCATATACCTAATCATGTTTCTGATCTTAACACAAGAATTGTCCCAGTGATAAGGGTCCCTGAAAATAATAATTTTCTAATATTTGGCATTAAAAAGAAGAGGGGTATAACCTCTATAATTAGGGTATGAACCTAATAGCTTTATTTAGCTTATCTTTTTATCGTTTGTTTACATAGTTAATTATATTTTGGTGTATGGTGCACAGAGAATTTTGATTTCTCAGGATTTAGTTTAAATCTAAAAAATATAATAAGGGTATATTACTACATGATCTATCCTATCAAGATAGTCCTTTTATCAGGCACCTTATT